TGAGGTGAAAATGTTCAATTTTCATAAGATCTTCTTGGCTGTTAGTCAAAAGGTCCAATATAGATTGGACCTTTTGAGGCAATTTATAGGCCTTAATAGACAATTCGGATTGATCAATAAAAATCGATTTCAATGCTATTTTTTTCTAAGTTTATCCAATTGATCGTGAAAAGTAAAAGGGGATAAAGGAATCGTGTGTTGATTGTCTTATAAAAGTCAGTTTTCTTCTTCCTTATGTAAAAAGGGAATAAATAAATCAATCAAATTCCGGGAGGCTTCATGAAGTGCTTCTTTCGGAGTTAAACTCCCATTTGTCCATATTTCGAGAAACAGTATCTCTTGTTTTTCATTCCCAATCCCGTAGGAATGAATACTATGATTCACGTTCCGAACAGGCATGAATACAGCGTCTATAGGATAACTTCCATCTTGAAAGTTAGGTGGCATTTTTATAAGATATCCGCGATTTTTCTCAATTTCTAATCCAATACACAAATTAATCCGTTCTGTCAAGCTGGCTATATGTTGTATATTGTCGACGATTTCTACATAAGGCGGTAAGATGATATCTTGAGCAGTTACATATCCAGGACCTCTGACACAAATAGACGCATCACAAGTTCCATATAGATTACTTCTCAATACAATTTCTTTCAAATTCATTATAATTTCGTGTATCGATTCTTGAATACCCGTTATAGTAGCATATTCATGGGGGACATTTTCAAATTTTACACGCGTGATACACGTTCCTTCTATTTCTCCAAGCAAAGCCCTTCGCATTGCAATGCCTATTGTATCGGCTTGGCCTTGCATCAGTGGAGACAGAATAAAGCGCCCGTAATAAAGACGTTTACTATCTGCTCTTGATTCAACACACTTCCACTGTAGTGTCCGAGTAGATACTGTTACTTTCTCTCGAACCATAGTAATATTATTTTATTTGATTGAATTATTTATTTCTCTTGTTTCTTTTGAAATTTCTTCATTGTTCATTTCTACACGCGTCTTTTTTTCGGCGGCCTGCAGCCATTATGTGGCATAGGGGTTACATCCCGTACAAAAGTTAATAGTATCCCACTCCTACGAATAGCTCGTAATGCTGCGTCTCTTCCTAGACCGGGACCCTTTATCATGACTTCTGCTCGTTGCATACCTTGATCGACGACTGTACGAATAGCATTTGTTGCTGCAGTTTGAGCAGCAAAGGGTGTCCCTCTTCTCGTACCCTTGAATCCACAAGTACCGGCCGAGGACCAGGAAACCACCCGGCCCCGTACATCTGTAACCGTGACAATGGTATTATTGAAACTTGCTTGAACATGAATAACTCCTTTTGGTATTCTACGTGCACTCTTGCGTGAACCAATCCGTACATTCCTACGTGAACCAGCTCTCGGTATAGCTTTTGCCATATTGTATCATCTCATAAATATGAGTCAGAAATCTATGGATATATCCATTTCATGCCAAAAAAGATTCTTTATTTGTACATTGAGCCCTTATAGTATAGTGATACTATAGTGATAGTGAGTCTGATTATCCTTGTCTTTGTTTATGTCTCGGGTTGGAACAAATTACTATAATGCGTCCCCGCCTGCGGATTAGTCGACATTTTTCACAAATTTTACGAACTGAAGCTCTTATTTTCATATTTTTTATTCCTTATCTTAATTCTGAATCTATTTCATTGGTAGAAAATAAGTTTCTTGAAATTTTTTATCTTGACTCGTATTGAATAAAAACCACCTAATCTTTCGAATCCTTGTTTCGTAGTCGATAAATTATACGCCCTCTGGTTGAATCATAACGACTTACTTCAATTTTGACTTTATCTCCCGGCAGTATCCGTATAAAACTACGTCGGATCTTTCCTGAAACATAACCTAGAATCAGATCTTGATTATCTAAGCGAACCCGGAACATGCCGTTGGGAAGCGATTCAGTAATTAAACCTTCATGGATCCATTTTTGTTCTTTCATTTCAGGCCAAGCCTCCTTGAAGTCTCAACTAATGGAGGAGAAATGGCATTAGATAACTCATACCCTTGCTTTTTTTTTTTACAAACAGGCAGAGATTTTGGATCACATTTCGATATTAAAAGGATTACCATATATAACACAAAATTTCTCCGCCGATTCCTTCTAGTCGAGCCTCGCGGTCTGTCATTATACCTCTCGAGGTAGAAAGAATTACAACCCCCATCCCGCCTAAAATTCTAGGAATTCGTTGAGAGTTAGAATAGATTCGTAGACCGGGTCGACTGATCCGTTTTAAATTTAAAAAATTTCTATAGGGTTTTTTCCTATTCCTTCGATGTCGCAGGGTTAAAACCAAAAAATCTTTGTTTTTTTCTCGGTGTTTTCTGACGTTTTCGATAAAACCTTCTCGGAAAAGCATTTTAACAATATTTTCGGTAATATTAGTCGATGGTATACGAACAACTCGTTTTCTATCCATACCAGCATTTCGTATAGAGGTTATTATCTCAGCAATAGTGTCTCTACCCATGATAAACTAAATTTATTGGTGCCTCAAAATGGGATATAATCAACATGTTTTTCTTGTTTTTATTAGTTTATGAATATGAATTTTTCAAGATATATGCGTGAAACACAATCTACTAATTAATCTAATTCTTAATTAATTTATTTTAAATACCTCAAGGACATTACGATCTCATTTTATAATACCTCAGTAGCTTATAATACCTCAGTAGCTTATAATACCTCGGGAGCTAATGAAACTATTTTAGTAAAATTTAATTGTCTCAATTCCCGCGGGATTGCACCAAAAATGCGAGTTCCTTTTGGATTTCCTTCTTGATCAATTACAACCGCAGCATTGTCATCATATCGTATTATCATGCCGCTGTCACGTTTAAGTTCTTTACAGGTACGAACAATGACAGCCCTGACTACTTCAGATTTTTCTAGGGGCATGTTTGGTACTGCTTCTTTGATCACAGCAACAATAACGTCACCAATACGAGCATATCGGCGATTACTAGCCCCTAGAATGCGAATACACATCAATTCTCGAGCCCCGCTGTTATCCGCTACATTTAAATGGGTCTGAGGTTGAATCATATTTTTAGTATATTCTTTCAATACAAAAGGATGAAGAAAATAAAAGAAATATTTTTTGGCTAAAAAAGAAACCTGCGGTTTTGTTTCATCCCAAGACCCAGTTCTGCCGGTTCGACATTTTTATCCTGAAATAATAAATTGAGTTCGTATAGGCATTTTGGATGCTGCTATTAAAATAGCCCGCCTGGCTATATTTTCGGTTACTCCACCTATTTCATATAGTATTCGTCCCGGCTTAACAACAGCTACCCAATACTCAGGGGATCCTTTCCCCGAACCCATACGTGTTTCAGCCGGTCTTACTGTAACTGGTTTATCGGGAAATATACGGACCCATATTTTTCCACCGCGGCGTGCATTTCGTGTCATTGCTCGTCGGCCTGCTTCGATTTGTCTAGATGTGATCCAAGCGGGTTCAAGTGCTTGAAGCGCATATTTACCGAAACAAATATGATTACCTCGATAAGATATTCCCTTCATTCTTCCTCTATGTTGTTTACGGAATCTAGTTCTTTTGGGGTTATAGTTGATGGTTGGTTCGGAATTCCATCTCTACTACAGAACTGGACGTGAGAGTTTCTTCTCATCCGGCTCCTCGCGAATAAAATTTCAATTCATTTGAATAGATATTAGAACGTTTTTATAAAATTTTTTATAAAAACGTTCTAATAAATCTTTATTTTCTTTTGTCCTTATATCCAAGTTTACTAATAAAAAAAGAGAAAGTTTTCGCGGGCGAATATTTACTCTTACAATCTTCATTTCAGTCGTAGCACTTGTTCGTGACTTCTTATAATAGATGAATTTATTTCCGGTTTATTTCGCCATCCCAACTAGTGAATCAGTAAGATTCAGTTGTTCAATAAAATCTTTTGTATTCACAGGTTTCATCGTTCCCACCGCTTCGTACTTAATGGTTAGGTCAGAATTCTACAACGGAGCTCACAATCAAATTTATTCTTGAGTCAACCTTCTTAGTCTTTATTGGCTCGAAGCTCTTGATTTTTTCTATTACGTAGATTCATTTAATATTTCATTATGGATAAATCAATTAGTATTGATGCTTTATTACACTGTCTTTTATGAGATGGCTCGCAGACCTTACATATTGGAATTCTATATCATAGGTATTTTTTTATCTCTTTCTCTCATCCTTCCATCCGCACCCTATATCTATTCTGTATTTTGCTTTAAACTTAGAATGAAAGTTTATTCAAAAAAAAATTCAGTTGTTACAAAGATATGACCGATTTAGTATATCTTGACTGGTTCTTTTAGATTCAGATAATACGAAGTGATGAGTTGGTTTTCAGACAGACTACCGGGCTGGTCTTTTTTAATCCTAATTCTAACAAAAACCAATTTTATCCTAATTCTAACAAAAACCAACGAGTCACACACTAAGCATAGCAATTATATCAAAAGGTCAATCAAATTTTTATTTTACCCTATAGAATTAAGAATTAGTTTGATTGGTTAGAAAACGAATGAACGAGTTTCCCCCGATTTTGTTCTATCAATAGATAGAAGGGAAAAACAATTAAAGTTTTTTTATTCCCCTTCCTTGTCTATAAAAATCCAAATTTTAATGCCTAATACCCCATAGATAGTCCGAACTGTATAGGAACAATAATCAATTTGAGCACGAATGGTTTGTAGGGGAACCCTACCCTCTCTGATCCATTCGACACGTGCAATTTCTTTTCCGTCGATACGCCCTGAAATTTGTACTTGAATTCCTTTTGTATCTGCTTGTTCAGTTAATTCAATAGCTTTTTTCATTGCTTTTCGAAATGAAACTCTATTCTTTAATTGTCCGGCTATAAATTCTGCAAGAATATTAGGGTTTCTATAAGGCTTTGTAATTCTTGTGATAGCAATGTTAAGTTTTCGGTTTACATAATGAAATT